AAACGTCGGAATAATCTGAATCAGCCTAATTCAAAAAATGAGTTAATTTCGTTTCTAATTTAGACTCTACTTTTGAATATATATTCTAGAATAGAAAAATCGAAATAAAAAAAAAGTAAGTAAAGATTTCCATTCATTAATGTTTTGAACCGATGAATTTGTCTACTGAATTCTAAAAAAAGAGTTTGGTCCTTCTTTTGGAATTTGAAAAAAAAAAAGAATAAAAACCAAATCAAAAGTTTCAACCCTTTTTTCTTTTTTATTGAGTTATTGAAATATGTTTTCATTCGCAAGATGGGGATTCTTATTTTCCCCATCACCCCACCCCCTTATAAATAACTAAATAAGACAACACAAAAGTTATCCAAATTAAATAAATCTTTTTTGAATTGGTGGATCTTGCGCTGAAATTGTGATTCATAAAAACATAAAAATAAAATAGGATGTTTCTTTTTTATTTTTTCCTCGATTGAAGTAAGACCTCTTTAGTTATAACAAGTCGATTTTATGAAAACTTCTGTTTTTAAGTTAAATAAAGCTGAAACCTTAAATAATTAAATAAGACGGCAAAGGGGGGGGGCTCTTTCCATCTCTATTTCAACAAGTTTTTATTCATCAATTGGAATGCTTCCTAAAAAGGATTTCATTGAAATTGACTCTTTAAATCTCGACGATTGAGTAAAAATAGGTTATTATGATTTCGAGCAAGCCGCTATGGTGAAATCGGTAGACACGCTGCTCTTAGGAAGCAGTGCTAGAGCATCTCGGTTCGAGTCCGAGTGGCGGCATATCTTTTTATCTTTTAGAAAAAGATAAAAAGATATGCAAAAAGTCCTATAATGATAATGAATTTAACTTCTGATTTCCATTCCGTATACTTGAAAGACTCTCCCTTTTCATTTTTTATTTTGATTTATGATATTTTCAACATTAGAGCATATATTAACTCATATATCCTTTTCGGTAGTTTCGATTGGAATTCCAATCCAGTTGATAACCTTATTAGTCGATGAAATCATAGGATTATATGATTCATTAGAAAAAGGGACGATTGCTACCTTTGTCTGTCTAACAGGATTATTAGTCACTCGTTGGATTTATTCGGGGCATTTCCCATTAAGTGATTTATATGAATCATTAATCTTTCTTTCATGGAGTTTCTCTATTATTCATAGGATTTTCTATTTTAAAAAACATAAAAATTATTTAAGCGCAATAACCGCGCCAAGCGCTATTTTTACCCAGAGTTTTGCTATTTCGGGGTTTTTAACCAAAATGCATCAATCCGGAATATTAGTACCTGCTCTACAAGCCCAGTGGTTAATGATGCACGTAAGTATGATGGTATTAGGTTATGCAGCTCTTTTATGTGGATCATTATTATCCACAGCTCGTCTAGTCATTACATTTCGAAAAATTATAAGGATTTTTGATAAAAGAAATAATTTATTAAATGGAAATGAATCATTTTCCTTTGGTGAAATACAATACCTGAATGAAAAAAACAATGGTTTACTAAACACTTCTTTTCCTTATTTTCTTTCTGCTAGAAATTATTATGGATATCAATTGATTCAACAATTGGATCAGTGGAGTTATCATATTATTAGTCTAGGATTTATCTTTTTAACCATAGGTATTCTTTCCGGAGCAGTATGGGCTAATGAGGCATGGGGATCATATTGGAGTTGGGATCCAAAGGAAACTTGGGCATTTATTACTTGGACTCTATTTGGGATTTATTTCCATACGCGAACAAATAAAAATTGGGAAGGTGTAAATTCTGCAATTGTGGCTTCTATGGGCTTTCTTATAATTTGGATATGCTACTTCGGGGTCAATCTATTAGGAATCGGGTTACATAGTTATGGTTCATTTAATTAACATCTAAGTGAATTGAAGAAAGGAAAGGGACTAATGAATACAAACATAGGACAGCGCAAATATAGAAACGAAACTTAGTGGAAGCTGCCGAGAACCTTTTGAATCACTACAGTACTTGATTCAAAAGGTTCTCACAAAGGCCATAAGGTGTGCCTGGTTACAATTCAAATTTAGTTATTTATTGTTGACTTATTTATTCTTATTCTTTTTTAGTTAATTTTCACTTTAAGCTTAAGACACGAAAAAAGACTTCTTTTTTTTTCATTGGACAACGACCTATTTTAAAAAGCAGAGGACATAGGATTGGTTTTTGATTTTTTTTATTCATGAAAACTATCTATAAAAAAAATTAGATAGAATAGCTTCGACCTTGTCCACTGATAGGGAGAGAACGAAATCCGGATAAATACCAATACCTATTACGGGTAGAAGAATAGACATCAAAACAAATAACTCCCGGGGTCCAGAATCAAAAAAATAAGAGTTTTGAGCATTAAATAGCTTGTACCCATAGAACATTTGCCGTGACATAGATAATGAATAAATAGGAGTTAATATCATTCCAATTGCCATTCCAAAAGTAATTAGTATTTTTTGCATTAACAAGTATTTTTGGCTGGTAATTATTCCAAAAAATACTATCAATTCCGCCACAAAACCACTCATGCCCGGTAATGCAAGGGAAGCCATCGATAAGATACTGAATATGGTGAATATCTTTGGGATTGGGATAGCCAATCCGCCCATTTCGTCAAGATAACCAAGACGTATTCTATCATAACTCGTTCCTGCCAAGAAAAAAAGTGCAGCACTAATAAACCCATGAGAAATTATTTGTAAAACGGCTCCGTTGAGTCCAGTATCGGTTATCGACCCAATTCCTATAATTATAAAACCCATATGAGATACGGAGGAATAAGCTATTCGTTTTTTTAAATTCCGTTGGCTAGGAGATGTTGAAGCTGCATAAATTATTTGCATTGTACCTACTATCATCAACCAGGGAGAAAATATAGAATGAGCGTGCGGTAATAGTTCCATATTGATCCGAATCAACCCATATGCTCCCATTTTTAATAAGATTCCGGCTAGAAGCATACAAGTACTGTAATGCGCCTCTCCGTGGGTGTCTGATAACCACGTATGGAAGGGTATAATCGGTGATTTGACAGCAAAAGCAATAAGAAACCCAATATAAAATATTATTTCCAGTTCCGCGGGATACGATTGATTAGCTAATGTTTCCAAATTGAATATTGGCTCATTGGAACCATATAAACCGATACCCAAAACTCCTATTAATATAAAAATGGATCCTCCCGCAGTGTACAAAATAAACTTTGTAGCTGAATAAAGACGTTTTTTCCCCCCCCACATGGATAGAAGTAGATAAACGGGAATTAATTCTAACTCCCACATGATGAAAAAAAGTAAAAGGTCTCGAGAAGAAAATGATCCTATTTGACCGCTGTACATTGCTAACATCAGGAAATGGAATAATCGGGAATTCCGAGTAACTGGCCGAGCCGCTAAAGTAGCTAAAGTGGTGATAAATCCTGTCAGTAAAATAGGTCCTAAGGAAAGTCCATCTATTCCCAATCTCCAGTAAAAATCAAAAAAATTGATCCATTTATAATCCTCTGCTAGCTGGATTAATGGATCGTCGAACTGGAAATGATAACAGAACGCATAGGTGGTTATAAGGAGTTCTAAGGCACATATAAATATAGTATACTCTAAAGTCACCTGATTTCCTCTATGGGGGAGGAAGAAAATTAAAGAACCCGCGGCTATCGGAAAAACTACAATTATTGTTAACCAAGGAAAAAAATGAAAAAAATTCGTGGTAAAGACAAGATACACTTGGACCAGAAAAACCCGTACTCTACAAGAAAAACCCAATAAGAATAAATTCCATTTTAGAGTACGGGTTTTTGTCGGTAATCGGTAAAAAAAAAAGAAAATGGATTCGGAATGGCTTTAAGTGGGGTTTTCTGAAACGTCTCAATATCAATAAGCTAGACCCATGCTTCGAGTTGTTTCATGCCATAAATAAACTCGAACACTCAAGAAATCCGTTGGACAGGCGGATTCACATCTCTTACAACCAACGCAGTCCTCTGTTCTTGGAGCAGAAGCAATTTGCTTAGCTTTACATCCGTCCCAAGGTATCATTTCTAATACATCTGTGGGGCAGGCGCGGACACATTGAGTACACCCTATACATGTATCATAAATCTTTACTGAATGTGACATTGGATCTTATAAATTTTTGAACTCCTAAAAAGTTTCGATCTAGTAAAGTTGGAAATAGCCCATATATTTAAACACCAGATGAATCCATGATTTACCAGAATTTTTCTAATCAATCCACTTCTGGATCAACTCATAATACTAATAGGGAATAAAGATACTTTGATTTCTTATGTTTTTGCAAACATGATTGAGGTTACGACGTATTCTAATTATATAGACTAGTTCGAATTGATGAATATTATGATTTCTAAATACTACTTATTCAACAAAGTCGATTGATTGATACGAGTCGATTTTCTGTTACGATAAATTGACGAAACAATAGCTGATCCAATAGCTGCTTCAGCGGCTGCAATAGCTATAACAAAAATTGAGAAAATATCTCCTTTTAATTGACGACTATCAAAAAAATAAGAAAATGTTACGAAATTTATATTAACCGCATTTAGTATAAGTTCAAGACACATCAGAGCCCGCACCATATTCCGGCTCGTGATCAATCCATAGATACCGATAGAAAATAAATAGGCACTCAAAACAAGTACATGCTCGAGTATCATTGACCAACTCCGTACCAATTCCGATTCATTTCAATATGAACAATAATTCAAGTGATTCGATTGCTTAGAATATAACAAGTACGGAACAAAACAAGATATTGGTAATAGATCGAATAGGGCGACTAAAAAAATTTCGATTTTATACATGAACCGAACAGTATTCAAATCGAATTTCAGAGAAATGGATGTGATAACACAGAAAAAGGTTGAATTTGGATTTCTGTTCCTAGTTATAAAGATTTTTTACTGACGAGCCACGGCAATTGCACCTATCAAAGCAACTAAAAGAATTATCGAAATCAGTTCAAATGGAAGAAAAAAGTCCGTTGATAAATGAATACCAATTTGTTGACTATTACTTATCAAATCTTCCTCTATAATCTGGTTGGATCGGGTAGTCCAAATAATCCCATACCACGACGTATCTAGAATAGTAGTGATTAGTGAAAAAAAAATACTTGTACAAACTAGGGAAGTAACCCCATCCCCAATAGTCCAAAGATGAAAATGAAAATCTTTAGAATAGTCTGAACCATTCATGAACATTACAGCAAATATGATTAAAACATTTACAGCCCCCACGTAAATAAGAAGTTGTGCAGCAGCTACAAAATGGGAATTTGATAGAATATAGAATAAGGATATACAAACAAGAACCAATCCCAATGAAAAGGCAGAATAAATTGGGTTGGTAAGTAATACTACTCCCAGACCTCCTACTATAAGACCCGATCCCAGAAAAACTAAAAGAAAATCATGTAGTGGTCCAGGCAAATCCATTATATTAAAATAAGAGATAAATAAATCGAAATGTTTTTCATGACCTTATTGAGAACCGACCAGGAAAAATTTTTTTCTGAGACATTCCCAATTGAATTAAATTATAATCTAATAAGTGTGAGTTAACGGGGGTCTAGTTATTGGGTCAATTTCGCTCTTTTCTGTATTCTAAACGGCTGTTTGAAATGGAGATATTATCTTAATAGACTTTCAATACAAATTAAGTCATACTTCTCAGAACCCAATCAATAGTTAGGATTTGTAATTATTGACCAAGCAAAGAGAAAGACCTTATCCCCTTCTAACAAAAAGAAACCTTAGTACTTTGCAATTACTCTTTAATCAAGAGGTTTACTCCTTTTTTCTTTGAGACGAATTCCCAATTGTTCGAATTGTAAAATCGTCAATTATTGATATTGGTAAACGGCCTAAAGCAATTTGATTATAATTCAATTCGTGACGGTCGTACGTAGCGAGTTCATATTCTTCAGTCATTGATAAACAATTTGTTGGACAATACTCAACGCAATTACCACAAAAAATACAAATTCCAAAATCAATACTGTAATTAAACAATCGTTTCTTTCGAATATCTGTTTCCCATTTCCAATCAACAACTGGCAGATCTATAGGACATACACGAACACATACTTCACAAGCAATACATTTATCAAATTCAAAATGGATTCGACCGCGGAAACGCTCCGATGTGATTAATTTTTCATAAGGATATTGAATAGTTACAGGTAAACGATTTGCTTGGGATAAGGTAATTAGGAAACTTTGACCAATGTACCTTGCAGCCCGTACTGTTTGTTGACCATAATTGATGAACCCAGTTACCATAGGGAACATATCGTGAATAGTTATGAATAATTTGATTTTCTTTCTTTCTCTTGTTTGAGACAAGTCGAAAATATAGTATTCCTTTCTTCTTTACAGTGAAAGGAGTTGGGAAGAAGTTGTTAATAATAGATTACCGAGAGAAATAGGTAAAAGAAATTTCCAGCCAAGATTTAAGAGTTGGTCCATTCTTAATCTAGGTAAAGTCCATCTTGTTGTGATAGGAATGAACAAGAACAAATAAGTTTTAGCTAATGTAATAAAGATACCAATTGTCGTTCCAAAAATTCCATCCGCTTTATTTATTTCAAATAGCTCCGGAACAAATATGTACGGAATGGAAAGATTCCAACCACCCAAGTAAAGAACTGTTACAAATAAAGAGGAAACTAATAGATTTAGATAAGAAACAACGTAAAATAAACCAAAACGGATCCCTGAATATTCGGTTTGATAACCTGCTACTAATTCTTCTTCGGCTTCTGGTAAATCAAAAGGCAACCTCTCGCATTCCGCTAGAGAAGAAATTAGAAAAACCATAAACCCTATGGGTTGACGCCACAAATTCCACCCCAACCAACCATATTTTGACTGCGCGCCAACTATATCAATTGTACTTGAACTGTTAGATAATCATAGTCGGTGATAACATTCCTGTTCCCATCGCTATTACAAAACCGTACATGAGATTTTCACCTCATACGGCTCCTCAGGGCCACAAATAAATGTAAGGACTGAGCCAGTATTAGTTATCTTGATATGGTTATCGGATAGAGTCAAAATCTATTGGAAGGTCCCCAATTATATTATACCAATGGAATTCTATCTGCTATAAACTCTAAAAATAAATAAAAAATAAAGAATATTTCTGAATTGATCTCATCCTTTACGAATTTCAATTTTTCTATCTTGAGTAATAACTTAATCACTCCTTGAATAAAATACTCCTTGTATAAATATCAATAGATATTTCAACCCATCATTTTATTTTCAATTACGAAAAAGAATTAAGCATTCCATTAGTTCATGAATCAGGACAGGAATTTGATTTCTATGAATATATGAAAGAAAGAATAAAAAGATCTTTTTTGTTTATATTGGAATTGTATTTTTTCTATTTTTTTTTGTTCCTCTTCTTCATTCTGAGAAAAGGAAAAGGGGCGCTTAAAAAAGGGTAAAGTATTATTTCGTTCCCGATAGTCATTTCTTTAATCAGTGGATAGGAGCATACTCTGGATCGGAATTGTGGGGAGTACTGCCTGATCATTTCTACCAATTTAAAGCCCCAATTAGTATTCTTTTTATGATATGCAGAAGTATCCTTTTAGATAATTTACATAATTTCCATTACTAATCCTTTGTGTGTTTTTTGGTGTTCCTTCCTACTCACCCATCTTTTTTTTAATCCCCCTTTTGTAATATCTGTATTGTAATACATACAAACGATAGTGAAAACTCCATAGGGTTGATCCTTTGAGTCCGCTTCAAGCCAGGATGACCAATCAACCAATCTTGGGGTAAAGGGCTTCTTCCATGTTTGTTTACTTCGACTTAACCTTAACTCTTGTACACAGGAAATGAGACTCAACCCACTTTTACTGCGAATTTCGAAGTTGTTTTCTTTCACTCATATATAACTACCTAATTAATTTTATTAACCTAAAGAAGAAATAAATGAATAAAAAGATGAAGATATCTATTAAATTTCTTTTTTTTTGTCGAAGGAAAAGCATAGGGAAAAGAAGAGTTTCTGTTTTAACGAATCGCACGTAGAGATATTGATAAAACACATAAAGTTAATGGTATTTCATAACTAATCGATTGAGCAGCAGCTCGCAGACCACCTAAAAAGGAATATTTATTATTTGATCCATATCCCGACATAAGAAGTCCAATAGGAGCAATACTTGAAATGGCAATCCATAAAAAAATACCGATATTGAAATCAGCTAAAACAAGGCGATAACTAAAAGGAATTACTGAATAACTTAGTAGAATTGATATGACTGCTAGAGATGGTCCAATACTGAATAACCGAGTATTTCCTCTAGATGGAAGAAGATTCTCTTTCAAAAGTAGTTTTGTCCCATCGGCTAAAGCTTGAAGAATTCCCAATGGGCTAGCGTATTCAGGCCCAATACGTTGTTGGATTCCTGCAGATACTTCTCTTTCTAACCACACAATTACGAGTACACCTATTGTGATTCCCAATACAGGCGTGAAAATAGGAACAAGCATCCATATGATCCCATAGACCTCTTTTAAGGATTCCAATCTGGAAAAAGAATTGATATCTTGTACTTCTGTTGTAGCAATTAGCATTTCAACGATCAACTTCTCCCATAATGATATCTATACTACCTAGTATCGTCATAATATCAGCCAATTTCATTCTTTTAACTAACTGCGGAAGAATTTGCAAATTGATAAAACCAGGTGGGCGAATTTTCCATCTCCAAGGAAAACCGCTTTGATCTCCTATCAGAAAAATTCCCAATTCTCCTTTTGGGGCTTCGACTCTCACATAAAGTTCTTGTTTCGGCAATTCAAAAGTAGGAGAGGGTTTTTTACTAATGAATCGATCTTCAAAATCAGTCCATTCTGGGTTGTTTTCTCTATCAAAGCATCGGATTTCTAAATTCTCATAAGGCCCCCCCGGAATTCCTTCCAAAGCTTGCTGAATAATTTTTATGGATTCCGTCATTTCACCCATTCGGATTAAATAACGGGCTAATGAATCTCCTTCTTTTTGCCACTGTACCTCCCAATCAAATTCGTCATAACACTCATAATGATCGACTTTACGAAGATCCCATTCGAGTCCAGACGCTCGTAGCATTGGTCCTGACAAACCCCAATTTATTGCTTCTTCTCCACCAATAATGCCTACTCCTTCAACGCGTTCTAAAAAAATAGGGTTTCGCGTAATAAGTTTTTCATATTCAACAACCCCTGTTAAAAAATAATCACAGAAATCCAAACATTTATCTATCCAGCCGTGAGGTAAATCAGCTGCTATTCCTCCGATACGCAAATAATTATGCATCATTCTCATACCGGTGGCAGCTTCGAATAGATCATATACTAATTCTCTTTCTCTGAAAATATAGAAGAAAGGAGTCTGTACACCAATATCTGCCATAAAAGGGCCAAGCCATAACAGATGAGAAGCTATACGACTCAACTCCAACATAATTACTCTGATATAGCTGGCCCTTTTAGGTACTTGAATATTTCCCAACAGTTCTGGTCCATTTACAGTTATTGCTTCTGTGAACATAGTAGCTAAATAATCCCAACGTGTTACATAAGGCAGATATTGTATAGTTGTTCGATTTTCCGCAATTTTTTCCATCCCTCTGTGTAAATAACCCAATATTGGTTCACAGTCAATAACATCTTCACCATCTAAAGTAACGATGAGACGAAGAACACCATGCATTGATGGGTGGTGAGGGCCCATATTGACTACCATAAGGTCTTTCCCAGTAGCTAGTATATTCATAGGTTTTTCCTCGATTCATTCTTAGCATGAATTGTTGAAAACAAAAAGAAGTTCATCAATATTCAAAATCTAATAAATCAAATATTTCAAAATTGGATTTCAAATTAACGATTTTTTGACTCCCGAATATTCAACTGAATAATTAATTCTTTATAACGTACTCTATTTTTCTTTGACAAATACGATAGCAACCGTTGGCGTTTTTCCAGAATTTTCCGTAGACCTCTCTGAGATAAATAGTCTTTTCTGTGCAATTCCAAATGTGAAGTAAGTCTTCGTATCTTATTGGTGAACCTGACTACTTGAAATTCAACAGACCCGCAGTTTTCTTCTCTTTTTTCTTGAAAAATAATTGAGATGAATGAATTTTTTACCATAAAACAAAATCTCCTCCCTCCTTTTTTTTATATGAATTTTACTGATCAATAATAATAATGTTAGTCATTTTAATTTGATATACACAACAATCTTACGTTCGTTATCAACTTTCTCTAAAATCAACCAAAAATGAATTCAATTTGCAATTTGATTAGGGATCCAAAAGTGTCTTATATTTGTGGAAAAGAGAAAAGTTGATACCTAAAAAAAAAGATTCTGTTGATTCATTTATAGATCTAATTGATATGGATATCATTAAATGGGTATCATATATCAGAATGGAATCGAAGATAAGGTATGTGTGAATATCTGGGTTTTCATATATCCCACACACCATAAGCATAGATAAGAAAAACATAGTATTAACGAATTTTCAATCGTGGGTACATATGTATCCTTACCATACTGAAACGACTACCATTATTGGTATTAAACCAATAGCGATTCATACAAACTAAATCTTCTAATCGATAATTGGACCAAAGAAAGAACTTTACGTTAATGAATTTCTTTTTTTCTCGAGCAAGATCTTTTCTTTTATCCCAAACGTAACTACGCATACCATTTCTATTCTTCGAATTGAAACAAATTAGAGTTCTCAATTCTCTACGACGTTTAGGGAATAAAATCTTTTCAGGAACAAGCAAATCATAATGCTTTTTGTCTTTAGTTCCAGTCCTTAGTTGATGGCTTGGAATCCATTCATCAAAAAATTTCTTATCAGCATAGCCTTTTTCTCGGTATCTTTTATTAAATTTTAATTGGCGCTTATTCTTATGAACCAATGAAATACCTATGGTTTGATATATAAAAAATTGTCCAGCATTTTTTACAGACAGACGAGCGGGTTCGATAATAACTATTCCCCTTTTCATCAATTCGGCAAGAGCGAAATCCTTCTCAGTCATCAAAATATCCAGACGCATTTCTTCCCTTTGAATATAGGATATAGCAATTTCTCTTGGATTTATCAGTCGTAGCAGGAGACAACCGATTTTGATATTATTCATTACCTTTTCATTTAAAGAATTATCCCATCTCAACTGAAAATGAAAATCTTTTTTTAGTAAGAAATCAAGCTCTGCTTCTATATTGCTCTTGTATTGCTTTTTCTTTCTACGTTTTTTCATGTCAGATCCCGCATACTTTTCTTCAACATCTTTTTCTTGCTTTGAGAGAACTGATCCAAGACTTACTTGGTTTTGTGCATCTGATCTCGGATTTCCTTGGCTTGTGGTTTTTTTTTCTTCTTGACTTCCATTGTCTAATTCAAGATATTTTTTTTTATTCGATGATATAAAAAGATATTCCTTTTTCTTTATAGTTCTCTTTTTATTACCATTTGCATTTCCATTAAAATCGGAAAGAAGTAATTTGATTGGTATGATCCATGGTTTCGTTTTATATGCATTAAAAAGTAGCACAAATTCTGGGAAGAACCAAAGCTCCCAATTTGATATAAGACTATTTAGTATTTTGTTATTCATTCCCATCCAATCAAAAACGAACTCTTTTTGATTGGATGGGTTAATTTCTTCATTTTGATGAATTGTAAAATAAAAAAGACCTTTCTTAGTAATTTCATCAATTATTTGATAATTATCCGCCCCAATCTTAGTATTTTGATTACTGTTGGTACCAGTATCCATATCAACCCAGGATTGAATATCGATCTTATTTCTAAGACAAAAATAGAGAATTCTCCAATCAAAATATTTTCTATTCGAAATTTTATCTATATCCATAATATCGTCTTCCCCTAGATAATTATTGATAGGGATACTTCCCAGCATACCAAAAAATTTTCCTTTCCCTATGTTGTAATTATAAAAACTTTCTTGGACTAGTGATCTATCAATAGACGAGTCTTTCTTATCGTCATAATTAATAGATTTATATGATAAAAGATCATATCTATAGTATTTTTGAAAATTGGATTTTTGATTCTGTAATGGGTCCGCTTCAAAAAGATTTTGTTTTTCTTTTTGGTAATGAGTTAATCCGTTTTTTTCATATGAATCTTTTTTGTTTAAATCTTTATTTTGAGTCATACAGTCTTGATTCGCTCGATTTCGCCATTTTTGTGGTACTAATTTAGTCCATCTAATCCTAGGTAAATCGTATTGATAATGACTACTTAACCAGGTTTTCCATTCATTCATTCCAAACTTCCAAAAAGGTTTATGTCTTAATTCGTACTGAAATATTCCTTTTTTTTCAAAACAATCTTTTAGTTCATTCTTAAGAAAAAGAGATGTTCCGTGATATTGAAGGACAGATCTTAAATTAGAAAAGTTAATAACTTGGGTTTGTGATAATTTGTAAAATACATATGCTTGTGATTGTGAGAAAGAAGATAAATCCCAAAAAATCTTTGAATTCTTATTATTATTACTAGTCTTATAAAGTGATTTTTTTAGAGTCGAAAGAAAGTGAATTGTATTTTTAGTTGGTTTATTAATTTTTTCCTGATTTGCTTCATTATTGTGGACATTTTGAATTTGAATTTTTTTTGTTGATTCAAAAAAAATTTTTGCATTCATTCTTGGAATATTAAGTATAGATAAAAAAAAGTTTATGTATACCCTTTCAATCAAAAATTTTATAAAAAAATATGATTTACGGATTAATCGAGTATTTCTTCTTTTTAATATCTGCCAAATCTTTTTTGATGATTCTAATATTTTAGCACGATAACTTATTTTGGTAGAACTAATATTTATTTCTTGAGTTAGCAATTCTTTTTTCTTCTCTTTTGTAATTTTTTCTATTTGGTTTCTGATTATGTTTGTTCTATTACTTAGATCTTTCATTTGTTTTTCTGTTAGTGAGAAATTTGTCCAATGCATAGATCGAATTTGAATAGACAATTCGTTAATCGTATGATTCCCGATTATTGTTATCGAATCTTTTTTAATTTCACCCAAATCCTCTATTTCTCTCGTTTCTCCCAATATAACTAATTGAATTGGCTTTCTTTTTGAAAGTTTTTTTATTCTTCCTTTTAGAAATCGAATGCTTTTGATGACCCATTTGTTTGTTTCTTTTGCCACTTTTCGGAAAATTTTTGTTCTTTCTTTTAAAATTCTTAAAACTATAAAAGACTTGGTTTTCCATTTTCTAATTTTTTTTTTGAATTCTTGCAAAACGGGTTCAAAAAATGAACGTTGTTTTCGGGGAGAACCAAAAGGAAATTCAGTTTCCATTCCCAAAACTGTTAAAAAACAAAAATCACTTTCTTGTCCTTTTATTTTTTTCAATGAATCCTTATGAAGGGATTGTAGCTTAGATCTGCGCCGGGATTTTAGGGAAAAAGGAAATAGGATCTTTATTTGAATACCGTCTGTTAACCAGTTGTACGGAAATTCTGTTTCGGATAATTGAATACCATTATAGGTGCATTTAACATGCATTTCCTTTTTCCAATCATTTAAATCCTGGGACCACTCGGGCCATTCAAATAATAGTATGCGAGCGAGATTTTTAGCTATTATCAATGAAGGTAATATAATATATTTTCTAAGAATCGATTGAGTTAATAATAGAAACCCTCTTATTACTTGAGAAAGGAAAAAGCTATCCCAGGTTTCTGCTATTTTCATCCGTCCTTTTTCTTTTCTTTTGTATTCTTCTTTTTTATCAATTTTTTTTTTCATTTCGTTTGTATAATCAGACTGTTTTTGGTCTTTTTGTTTCCACATCCAATTTCTAAAAATTCGAAAAATTCCGTTGATCGGTCCGGAAATCTCAAAAGAAAAATAAAAGAGTTTCTTTATTCTGTCCAAAAAAAGGGGTGAATGGGTATTTGCTTGAAAAAATTCCCAAGTAACGGTTTTGCGTCTTTGTGCGCGCATGGAGCCTTTGATTAGTTCTCGACGAAAATCCGATTTGTACGAATAGCGTCTCAACTTTACTTCCTTTTTTTGCTCAAGATTCTTATTATATTTGTTATTAGTATAAGTAAAAATCAATATCCGTTTGACGTTTCTTGTACTAATTACAGGACCGTCCGCCACGTTTTCTTCGGTTTCGCTTTCCTTTTTTTTTAAATCAGACACTGATTTGTATGACCATCGAGGAACTTTTTTACTAATTTCTTTTATTCCAATAGATTTTTTTCTAATTGTTTGAGCGTTGGGAATCGTTAGAACTGCATCAAATAAAAATTTGAAAATTTTGATTCGATATTCTGAATCAATTTTCTCTCGTTTGGGTTCTGGAAATAAAGAACGTACTTTTCTTTTTTCTCTTGAAAATAATTTTCTACTCAATCTGTCTATTGTCTGTTCAAATTCGTGATAATCATTAATAAGAAGAAGAAAACCGTGAATCTTATTTATCCAAATGATTTCTCTGTTATTTTGGATATAAGTTTCATTTAGGATTACAGGTGAAAATAATTTTTTCATTCTTCCCCGAGAAGATCCATATGTGAAAGGATCATATATTTTAGGTAAGTATTCTTTTTTAGTTTCATCATTACATAATTTAGTCTTTTTTTCGAGTACATCCCGGGTAAGAGATCCTTTATCCAAAACTTCGATTCTACTTAGAAACTTCTTGTTTAAGTTGTTCCTTTTTTGTTCATTGGTGTAACTCCAATGTTTATACAATTCATCAGAGGAGAGTTTTTCCGTTGTAAAAAAAGACATCTTTTTTTGTATCATTTCCAAAAAAGTTGACAAACTTGCTGGATACGTAAAAGAGATCCTTTCTTTTCCATCACTTTGACATGTATAAAAAAAAAAGTGTGCTATGTCATTTCTTACAGCATGTTCAAATTGATTCTTTTTT